TATGATTCAGAGTATCATTTCCTATTTGATCCCTTTGAATTCCATATTCGAAGTTGCGATCGGATCTATTCATTAAAAAGAATCGATTCGATACATTTCTTATGTACCCATAGGTGCTATATTGGATTTGAATCAGATTTCGGATCAATCTATATTGATTGACTGCCTCCATGATGTTGTTGCTAGCAAATACCGCTGTTTTTCGTTTTGGATCTTCCAAATCATTCCCGCAGTAGATCCGGACCGATTTTTTTCTGATCCTTCGATAAAAAGATTCATTCTCCTCATAAAAAAGAGGAGGTAGAACCAATAAAGATTTCTTTTTCGATGCATCTCTGGAGTTGAATACCTCATTCAAGAATTTTTTTTGATCCAACCCGTAGGAATCAATAGAAAAGGCAAATCCCCTATGATACACCAGATCCGGCTCGGTTATTGATAGAGTGAATAGATCTGCCATTTCTTGAAATCTCTCTTCTGATTCAAAATCGTGGTGTAACGTGTATCCCCCTTTGTTCCGGTCATGGAATAGATGAAATAAATCCAAAAATGGATTTTTGTTCAAGAATGAAATCTTATTGGAACTGTCCATATCTGGTTCATCCTTCGGAACCACATCACATCCCGGATCTGATGAAATAGGATGAATTGAGACGGTATTTTGTAAATACGTAATTATCTTGAATATATCAACCATTTCTTTATTTTCCGATCGCCTGGAAGGGACAAAAGAAACATCTTGTTTTTTCTTCAAAAATTTCTGATCTCTAGTGGACCTCTCAGTAGGATTCGAACCCAGATGAAGTTCTGACCATCTGTCAGAGAAAAAAGAACGAATTGATCTTGTAGGATTCCCAAGAAATTCTTCGATTTCTTTCGGAAGCAGATGATTATTCATCTGCTTCTCACGTTTCGTGAATAGCCGGGACATTGAGGAAGATCCAAAAAGGCATTTCGGGAATCGATCTGATTCTATCTCTGTTCGTTCCGTTTGAAGAAAGGAAGGATCCCAAAGAATCGATCTTTCTTTTAGTTGCTGAATCTCTGTTTGATCGATCAATGTGTGATATTCTGAATCCTCATTTCTAATGGAATCGAAATGATCTCTGGATTGATCAGAAGATCCTTTCGATTGGCTAGAATCCGTTACTTGAACGAAAATAGATCTTGTGGAATCATATTGAATATTTGACAATACATTCCGTACCCTGCTAAAAAACCGATCCTTGTTTACCAACCACACATTGTCTAACCAAATCCAATTCTCTCTCGATACGTTCCTCAAAAAATCCGATTCGTGCTGATTCTTCCCCCAACTAACGAAGAGATCCTGGCGGAATTGCCACATATGAAATTGAGCACAATTTTGCAAAGAAATACCCCACTTGTTTCTCGAGAAGAGATGGGAAATATGCTCAATATCATTTGATTGAATAGTTGCCTCAGCTCCTTGTTGTTTGAAGAAACCCTCCCCTTCAATTGGTCTTTTTTCACGAAAAGCAGACATGAGATAACAAATCAAGTCTTTCCCTAAGATTTCGAATAGCTGTCCCGAATTCAAGTTGATTATGTTTCGCTTCTTCCTCGGAGAAAGACGATCAAACAATTCCCAATCATGGTCCTTGCGGATCGGATCATCCGTATAGGATAAAAAAAGAAACTCCAGATATTTGCTATCTTTCTCTTTGAATGAGATCTCAATTCCAGCTACGGTTTCATTAGCTATCTTACAACTAGAATCCCTCTTTTTTCCGATCCGGTTCCTCCACCACCGCGAACCCCGGTTCGATTCAGGCATGATACGCTTTTTATTTATTGGGAGAACCCAAGTACTCTCTTGCGGATCCATGAAACAACTCTCAGAAATCTTTTTCCCTTTTGGAAGATACAGGAGCGAAACAATCAACCTATTGATATTGGAAGACCAAAAAGATTCTTCCAATGTCTCATTTCTGGGTCCAATGGAATTCATAGGTATAGGAAGAAGCCCCATCAAATAGAGATTTTTTCTTTCGACCATCTTTCGATTGTTAATACGAGATATAAGGACCGCTACTACAAGCAGTACTACACCTTTGATCGTGAAATATCGATTGCTTGTTGAACCCTGTGAATCACGTGAAAGTAGGATACTCCAAATTCGGGGGTCAAAGAGTTTCATAAAACGTTCTTGGTGGAAAAAAATGGGAGTGAAAGATCCCACTGAATCGAATTTGATCCATGAATCTAAGAAATAGTGAGAATTCTTGATCTCTCTCAATATCTCTCTCAATTCGAAGATCCAGGATTTGAATTGATGTCGTTTCATTGATTCCTCCTAAAGATTTTCATTGATTCCTCCTAAAGATTTCATTTCAATTGGAATTTGGTTATTCACGATGTACGATGAGCCCTGTTAAGCATCCATGGCTGAATGGTTAAAGCGCCCAACTCATAATTGGCAAATTCGTAGGTTCAATTCCTGCTGGATGCACGCCAATGGGAACGTTCAATAAGTCTA